GACCTATTCATAAAAACTTTCCTTTATTCATTTAGTCTTATTTTTTTTTTTATGTTATCTGGCGAAATAAACATTCTTTTTAACAAAATAAACTCATTCTGTCTCCTGACATTCAGACACCTTCACACCAAAGCAAAATGCAGTTGACAGACAACTGACAACTTCATCATTTTTTTATGCCAGTAGGTGTTCCAAAGGTTGCCTTTGAAGTTCCAGGAGATGATGAAGCTTCTTGGATTGACTTATACCATCAACTTTTTTACGACAGACTAATTTTTTTAGGTAAAGAACTTGACAGTGAAATAACAAATCAAGTTACTGGTATGATGATATATCTCAGTTTAGAGAACAAGCACAAAGATTTGTATCTGTTTATAAATTCTCCAGGCGGAGAGGTTCTATCTGGACTGACCATTTTTGATACTATGCAATTTGTAGAAGCAGAAGTACATACAGTATGCCTAGGATTAGCCGCTTCAATGGCATCTTTTATTTTGGCAGGAGGTGAAATTACCAAACGTCTAGCATTCCCTCACGCTTGGCGCCAATGATTCTTATTTGTAGAAAAAAAAGAAGACTATGCCTACGCCAATATTAAGTAAAAAAAGCATGGCACTCTGAGTTCGATATGCAAAAATAATTTTTTTTTTTCAAAACCATTCGATTATATATCGAAAGAGTAGTAGGAAAAGGGGTATTTACAATTTTATCCGATCTATTATAGCCTCTTTTAGTGTCACGATTTTTTTACTTATTTGAAAAAAAAAAGAAACTTTGGGATTGCTGAATCAAAAACTAGACGAAATAAGAGAGCAACGGAATCATCATAGTCTTTAAACTTTTTAATTTAAAAAAGATTCAAAAAAAAAAGAAAGCTGGTTATTGGATTCTTTACTGATCTGGGTCTGATAGACCCGGTATATTTTTTTTGTATTTCTTCAATGAAAGGTCAAAAAAAGAAAAAATTTTAAAGCCGTATGCTATATAAAAAATCAAAAAGATGCTTGCCTGTACGGCTTTAAATTGAAGTTCTTGTGGATATCCCTTCTTATTTTTGAAGTCAAGATTCAGAGAAACCTTATTATATTAGACTCTTCAGGGTAATGATCCATCAACCAGCTAGTTCTTCTTATGAGGGACCAACGGGAGAATGTATGCTGGAAGTGGATGAATTGAGGATAATTCGAACAACGATGACAAAGATTTATTCCCAAAGAACACGCAAACCTATCTGGCAGATAGCTAAAGACCTGGAAAGGGATCTTTTTATGTCAGCAGAAGAAGCCCAAGCCTACGGAATTATTGATATAGTAGCGGATCTTTTGTAAATCCAAAATCCGCATATGTCCTATTTATTAGCAATATTTCTATTAGGAATATTTCTGTCCTGTTTATTCCTAATAAATACATGAATTGATGTTGTCTTTTATCTTTTTAATCGTCTTAACAACCAGATTTAATAGAGTCGAATAAATTCTAAATTGAAATCATTGAGTTAGGATTGATCGAAACCAGCCAGCTCATTATGTAGATGATTCACCATGCCAACTATAAAACAACTTATTAGAAACACAAGACAGCCAATCCGGACTGTAACAAAATCTCCCGCTCTTCGGGGATGCCCTCAACGCCGAGGAACATGTACTAGGGTGTATGTGCGACTCGTTTAGATCATATACTCAAATTAAAAAATCGATTCTATTAATAAGAATTGTATATATATAATTCTATTGTGTATAAAATGTGTATAAAATTTATGGTTTCTCAATTGGTGCAAACCAAATCACCTTAATTTGTAATTTAAGATGCAAAATATATTCCCATTGGGAATAAAAAATTATCCATTAAGCGGGAAAAATCCTATTTGAAAGAAAGACAAATTATGCACTAAATTTAGCAATAACGGACTAAGAGGGTCAACTACCCAGCTAATCTTCATACTTAAATACCGTTACTGTATAGCTAGATTTCATTGTGAAAGACCTATATACTAGATATTTCATGGGTAGAGCCCAGAAGTGTGAACTGTACAAGTTCACAATAACATTGATTGAATCAAGATTCAATGAAGGAAGGGGCTCCGGTGTATAGAGAGGACCTCACCGTTTAACAAGTAATCATAGAAACGATGGAACCCACCATTTCTTTGTTTATTTCTATTTTATAGACTATGGTTTTTTGAATACCTAGTATCCATAGAAGTTATTATTTAGAGTATAAATACAAAAAACGAAAAAAATAGTGGTTGGGAAGGTTATAGTAGCAAAAGCCATTGGAATTTTTCTTTTTTACATTGGAAGAATCCATGTTGTTAGTAATATACTAGAAAGGATAAAAGAATAACTGAAAGAAAAAAATCCAAATAGTTATTCATCAAAGTCTCATTTATCCAATGACCAAAACTAAACGAGGATCCATCGCTCGAAAACGGAGGACAAAAAGTCGTTTCTTTACATCAAGCTTTCGCCGAGCTCTTACTCGAGCTATTGCGCAACGGAGAAGAAAAGCTTTGGTTTCGTCTCAGCGGGATAGAGATAGGAAAAAAAGGGACTTTCGCAGTTTGTGGATCAGTCGAATAAATGCAATAATTGGCCAGAATAAACAAAAAATCTACTATAGTAATTTCATGTATAATCTGTACAAGAATCAATTGCTTCTTAATCGTAAAATCGTTGCACAAATAGCTAGATTAAAGGGGAATTGTGTTTTTACGATTGCCTACGATATCATTAATAAAAATTCCCCGGAGACTGAACTCCGGGAAGGTGGTAGAATAAAAGAGATTTGTATGAAAAAATAGAATTCATATGAATTATCAAAATAAATAATCAACCACGCTCAAAAAAAAAAAGGATTCTTCTTTTCTTCACCTATTCTCGTTTTTCTTAGAAGGAAACAATCTCAATAGGATTGTCGGATTTTTCGAAAAAAAAAATACCAATCCGCAGAAACTTTGAGTTTAGATTCAATTAATCAAGTAACGTAACTCTATTTTTTTTTTTTTTTAGAACAGGAGTTCTACTTCTACTTCTAGTACTAGACCGGCTTTTTTCATATTTTTTTTTTGCATTTTTAAGATAAGGTGACGAATTTCTAAAAGGTAACAAAGATAAAACACGAGCTTGTTTTATAGCAATCGTAATCAATCGTTGTTGTTTTAAGGTCAATTTATTCACACGTCTAGATAAAATTTTTCCTTGTCGAGTGACAAATTTGCAAAGTAAACTCAAGTTTTTATAATCAATTCGATCCCCAGATTGGATTAGGGGCGAACGCCTACGAATTGATTTCTTCTTCTTAAACAGTCGCTTAGTAGATTTCTCCATGGTTTGTTTATTCCTATACCGAAAATCCCGTTTATATTATAAAGGATTTGTTTTTGTTATATTCTTATTTTTTTTGTAATCTATTTGTTATATAAGGAAATAGATGCTATATAATTATATATGTATATAATTTCATGTTATAGAATGTTATTTATATAATATGGATAAGATAATTTCTCTGGTATCTATATAATTCATTTTTATGTTATTTATAATTTTTTTTTTTTTCAATTTACCTCCTAAGGGTGACACACAAGTAATCCATTTTCTCTATTTCTTGATCTCTGCGTGAATCATATGTTTGCAACAAAAAGGACAGAATTTTCTCAATTCCAATCGACTAGGCGTATTGTGTCGATTCTTTTGAGTAATATATCGAGAAATACCTCTAGATTCCTTCTTAACACTCTTTTTATCACAACTAATACATTCTAAAATAACAGTTATTCGGATATCTTTACCCTTAGCCATGAACCTCCTTTGGTTTTTTTTATTCACTTAACTCTTCGATTTTAAGATTCGAAGGGAAGAAGAAAAAAGGAACGAAAAAAAATATAAGTTGATAATTCAAAATCCAATTCTGAAATATTTTGTTCCAATTCATTTTATATAGTACAGTAATAATTCACTACTACAATGCTTTCGAAATATATTTCGAATCACAGTATAGTATTTCAGTTTTTCTTTAAATATCTTGTATGATATTATTGCCCCTACCCTAACAATTCCATTTCTGGTCTGACTATTTATAATTCTAATAATTATTAATAGCAATGGAATTGAAGTATTAAGTCAATTCCATTGAAACGAAACCTGGGAAAAATTCAAAATTTCACTGAGGCCAAATCCACCTTTTTGAATTTCCTTTTTGGATTATTCTAGTATAATTAGAAAAAACGAACGAAGAGGGATTGAATCACAGATATTATATTGGATCTCTAATCTTCGTCACCCTTTCCCGTGCCAATAACGAGAATCAAAAAAAGGGGAATGTCAATGCATCTGGGAATAAACGATTGATTTCGATCAAGAGACCTGCTAGAGCCGCGAACCATAAAGTACTTGCCACTGGTGCCACAGAGAGATATGTTTTTAGATCTCGCATTTCAAATCCTCCTTCGTTTTTTCTTGTAATTTGTAATACATAATAATACAGAATATAGGAATATGATTCAATGTTTTTTTATTAATAAAACCACTTGGATTTGTCGGGGGAAGTCCGAATCCAAATTGAATTGTACAACAATTAATTAGATATTTTTTTATAGAGTACTATTTTTATAATAATTAGAATAATATTCGATTATTATTTTATTTATTTTAAAAAAAGAATTATATTATTAATTAATTAAATATTAAATTAATATTTTTAATTATTCTATTTTTCATATATCAATCTATTCTATTATATATATATTAATATTATTTGTATATTCTTTGTTCTTGTTTGAAGATAAATATTATATAAGAATATTTGTTCTTTATACGATCGATATAAGAAAGTAAAAAAACAAAAAAAAATAGCAGGATATATTCTATATATAATGGAAGAATGTGGAAAACAAGACAAAAATTTTTTAGAATGACACTGGAAACTGATGTTAAAGGGATGTAGCGCAGCTTGGTAGCGCGTTTGTTTTGGGTACAAAATGTCACAGGTTCAAATCCTGTCAT